TGAGTAAAAAATTCATTCCATTTTTTATTTCTATTTTTTTATTTATATTAATTATTTTATTTAAATTTAAATATTTATTCCTATTTTCTATTACTATTTTCTTTTGTTCAATTGAACAAAAGAAAATAGTAATAGAAAATATTGATTAGGGGTAGGTATTATATAAATAAACTGAGCCAAATGTCTTTCTTTTTACAATTTTCTACATAGCGTACCGATTACTGTAGATCATATATACCGTACATAACATATTTTTATATTCCCTAAGTCGATTATCTTGAGTCACGTATAAATTTATCTTAGCCTAAGCTAAAAAACGATTATTTCGAAAACTCGTTAATGATGACCCTCCATGGATTCCCCTATATAAGCCGCGGCTAAGGTTGCAAAAATAAGAGCTTGAATACCACTCGTAAATAATCCAAGAAACATGACCGGTATCGGAACCACTAAAGGTACTAAAGAAACAAGAACAACAACTACTAATTCATCGGCTAATATATTTCCGAAAAGTCGAAAACTAAGTGATAAAGGTTTTGTGAAATCTTCTAAGATGTTAATGGGTAAAAGGATGGGAGTTGGTTGTATATATTTACTGAAATAACTTAATCCTTTTTTGCTAAGACCCGCATAGAAATAGGCTACTGACGTGAGTAAAGCTAAAGCAACGGTAGTATTTATATCATTCGTAGGGGCAGCTAATTCCCCATGAGGTAACTGTATGATTTTCCATGGTAAAAGAGCCCCTGACCAATTAGAAACAAAAATAAATAGGAACATAGTTCCAATAAAAGGAACCCATGGACCATATTCTTCTCCAATCTGGGTTTTGCTAACGTCTCGAATGAATTCAAGGACATATTCGAAGAAATTCTGACCGTCATTTGGAATGGTTTGTGGATTTCGAACAGCTATACTAGCTGAACCTAATAAAATAGCAATAACAACCCAAGAAGTTATAAGTACTTGGCCATGGACTTGAAAACCTCCTATTTGCCAATAGAAATGTTGGCCTACTTCCAAACCAGATAGATCGTATAAACCTTTTAGTGTGTTGGTGGAACATGATAGAACATTCATATTGCCCTCTACAGAAATAGAACTTGAAAGGGAATTATTTTGATTCAACCATCTCTTTTTCATCTCTTTTTCCACTTGATTAGTTGAATTGTCTATTTTGGCTACTAACTAATTACAAAATATCCCCAGTAATTTTTATCTGTTTTATGCGATTCAAGAGTAGTAACCGATTACAGAAATCTATGGAGTTTAAAAAAGAATTTATTTATTTATCTTATTATTAATCAAGGATTTGGTATCTAGCTAGAACGACCCTCACAAATTGCGAATACTAATTTGTTAAGAATTAATCGGATTGAGGCTATAGCGTCATCATTTGCTGGAATCGAAATATCTGCAAGATCCGGGTCACAGTTTGTATCGATTAAACAAATTGTTGGAATTCCCAAAGTGATACATTCTCGAAGAGCCGTATATTCTTCTTGCTGATCAACGATAATTACAATATCGGGCAAGCCTGTCATATATTTAATCCCGCCCAGATATGTTTGCAAGTGAGATAATTGTCTCTTCAACATGGCTGCGTCTCTTTTTGGAAGACGGTTGAGTTTCCCTATCTTTTGTTCTGTTCTCAAGTCCCTGAACTTATGAAGTCTTGTTTCTGTAGTGGACCAATTCGTTAATATTCCACCGAGCCACTTTTTATTAACATAATGACACCTAGCCTTTATTGCAGCCCGTGCTACTAAATCGGCTGCTTTATTTTTGGTGCCAACAATTAAAAACTGTTTTCCCCTACTTGCTGCATCAAAAACTAAATCACAAGCTTCTGATAAAAAACGAGCAGTTTTAGTAAGATTTGTAATATGAATACCTTTACGTTTTGAAGAAATATAAGGTGCCATCCTAGGATTCCATTTCCTAGTTCCATGACCAAAATGAACTCCTGCTTCCATCATCTCTTCTAAATTGATGTTCCAATATCTTCTTGTCATTTCTCCCCACATTTCCTCTTTTTTTTTTTGAAAAAAAAAAAAGCGACGAGGTGCCCTGAACTAAATAATTGTTCCGATGGAACCTTTTCTTCTACCGGAAATTGGCCGTGTTTGTCTGTTGATATACGATCCAAATTGCTACCCTCTATTCGTTATTATCTTTATTTTCAGGACAACATCAAATGACCTAGAGAGTTTTTTTTTATTAAAATAAAAAAGTATGAAGCCACTTTTAGGAATTATTAAATCCTCTAAATGATTGTTCTGGTGTATCATGTAAATTCCTTGAAATGCAAGAAGCAAATAATTCTCTGTGGTATAACAAAATATCTCTGATTTCACCCTCGAAAAAATTCTTATTTTTTATTTCCAAAGGAATATTCTTATGTTGTCTTGAACGGTGGACTAATCCTTTAAATCCGGTACCAACGGGTATCATCCGTCCTATAACAACGTTCTCTTTTAGGCCTTTCAACCAATCGATCCGGCCCCGGAGAGCAGCTTTAGCTAAAACTCGAGCAGTTTCTTGAAAACTCGCTTCCGATATGAAACTTTGAGTATTCAAAGATGTTCTTGTTATTCCCAATAGGATGGCCCTGTAACAAATCGATTCTTCCAAAGCGCGCCCTGTTCGTTCCGCTCGCAACAATCCAATTAATTCGCCAGGTAAAAAAACATTCGACATTCCGTCCTCTGAAACTAAGACTTTTGATGTTATTTGACGTACAATAATTTCTATGTGCCTATTATGGATTTGCACCCCCTGGGATCGATAAACCTTTTGGATTTTATTAACCAAAGATATACGACTTTGCGCTATAGTTAGCTCAGCACCAATCAAGAATCCCCAAGGAATTCCAAGAATTCTTGTTATATACTCGTTCCAACCCTCAACTCTTTTTTCTAGGTTCATTGATATTGAATCAATTGAACGCACTTCTAACACTTGTTCAACTTTTGGAAGACCCTGCGTTATATCGCCGGATCTCGACTTTTCATATATAAATGTAACTAATGTATCTCCTTCGTAAAGGATTTCTCCATAATGGCCATGAACAGTTGCTCCTGGAGTGGCTAAATAAGCCTTAGCGGATCTTATTACTACAGAGTCAAGTTGAACAATCAAAACCTGACCCGATTTTAGGTGTGGTCCATTTTTAGCTATACATACATTTTCACAAATAAACTGTCCAAGACTGATTATTGTCGATGTTTCTTCACAATAATTGTGATAATTATTGAGAAAATACCAATTCAAATTGAATGAATTCAAAACGATGTTACTGCATAGATCGGGATTAAAAATTCTCCCATTTTCATCCATTAAATAATATTTAATTACTTGAAAGGTCTGCTTTAAATTTTCAAGTTGCACATATTTAGTTACTAAAACCTGATTATGAGTTATTAAATCGTAAAATAAATAAAAATTAACAATTGGAAGGACTGTTCCTAAAGGGCCGATCGAATTCCTAATTTTAATTATAGGATCTTTTTTAATTGATTTTTTTATCACATTGTGATATTTTGGATCATTGAATGGACCCATTTGAAAACAATTAGATGATGACAAAATTATCAAAGATCGGCATTCCTTATTGTTATTTAACAAAGTGTGAATAGTTCCGTGATTTTGGCTAGGTGATTGTTGAATCTTTGTCTTGGAATAAATGGAATAAATATAAAAAGGATTGATATGGGTGTGATCTGACACATTATCAAAGATCAATCCTGAGCCTGACAAATCATTCCTTTTTCTGAGATACAAAATATGGGATTTCGCTAAGTCGATTCTTAGAAAATCTCGAATCAGACCATTTGTATTTACTTCAACAAAGGAAGCATGGGCCTCTTGCATCGAAGAACTTTTTTCGTCTTCGTCCCAATTCAAAATTAAACAAGTTCGAACTAATTGAATACTTGTGTCAGAAATTCCCCTAATTGGTTTTCCATTGCCGTAAACAATATAATTGATAACTCGAAGTTGCATATTATCCTTTTCTTGGAACAAATCCGGGGGGAAGAGTGTTGCTAAATTTATACCGTCCAATATTTCATATGTCACTACAGGTCGAACTAAAACAAAATACTTTTTCTTAGTAGATGTGATCCTTTGGACATAGATCCAATTTTTCAATTTTTTTGATTCCTTAGAATTTGTTTTTCCTGTTCCTGGTGGTATCAAGATGCCACTGTGTCTGGATATCTTATCCGTTTCTCCAGGAAAATGGATATCTCCCGAAAAGATTTTAAGTTCAATCCTTTTTTTTTTTCTCTCCACTCGGACTAATCCGCCCACTCGGCTTCTTATATTTAAAGTAATTCGTGTATCAACTCCAATCAAACTATTGTTCCGTACCATTATCGAAGAAGATTCAGGTAAAATATGTACTTCTTCGGGGATGAAAAAAAATCGATCTATTTTTTGGTATTTTTGCTTAAATTCTTTGATTCCGCGATACTCAATCAAATCCTCTTTTTTAACCATTGAATGCATACCTATAGTACCATATTTTGTAATTCCCGAACTGTTTCTTCTGTATCGCGGATCATCGAAATAAGCAAGAATACTATTTCTACGGAAAATACCCTTTATGGGTAGTTCAATTGATATACCCGACTGGGACATTAGTTCGGTCTCTCGTTCTTGAATCGATTTGAATGGAATGACAAATCTATTTCTTCGCCTTTTTGCCAATAAATTAGAATTCTCGTGGAGGATAGCAGGATATATGAGATTAGAATGACCAGTACATATGATTCGGTTAATTTCTGAATAATCAAGACTTCTATCTTCTTTTTTTTTACCAGAAAAATCAGAACTACATAATTGGCATCTGATTTGATCATTATTCGCTGATAGACTAGAAAGATATCTTTGTTTGACAGACAGAGACCGAAGATTCATTTGATCTTGATCCTTGTGGAGTGAAAACGGGACTCCGTTGGATCTGCACGAACCTCCTGATAATATCCATAAATGAC